AAAGTTTTTTGTTCCCCCGAGCTAAAGCTAAAATAAAAAAATAGAATATGAATATGTTGATGTCTTTAGTAAACTAAAGTTATCATTTAATAGCTATTTTGCTTCAATCTAACCTATAAATATAAAAAACCAAAATTGAAGATTTAGTTACGATTCGAACTAGACTTTTCTATCTTTATCCATGGATCCTTTACTTATACTTAAAAAATTGGAAGTATTGATCCAATTCAAAAACAAAATTATGTTTCGCAATTTCATAATCCAAATTTTCAATTTCGAATTGACCCTTGGATACAAATCACGAGAACGGATATTTTTCCCCAAACCTTTTATTTGAATTTTAGAGTGAAAGGATTCAATTTTAATCCTTTTAAGAAATAAAGTTTTTGATTGGAATATCAATTAAACTGAATGACCCCTTAACTATATAAGGGGATTAATTGAACGAATCACACTTTTACCACTAAACTATACCCGCTACAATGGGATTATTGTCTAAAAAAGGGCCTTTTGTCGAACAAGAGAATCGGATGTAATCAAGATAGAACAAAAATTCAAAATAATCATGAAATGCAAATTCGAAATTAGAACGTTGACGTCTTTGTCAGGAGTCCTAATGCAATTAGGAAAGGAGGAGTTATTTCGTTTAAATAACTAAATTTAATAATTAAAAATTTCATAATTAAAAAAAAAAAAAAAAGAAACGAAAGAATAATAAGAAATGACACTTTGATTCTAATTCTATATCATCATAGGAATGGAAATAGTCCTTCTTTTTCTTGTTCGTTGAATACAATAAAAGAAGTATTTCATTTTTGGGTTTTCAAATCAAATCCAAATAAATCATTTTTGTTTATGTTATGGTTCGCATTTTTTCTATGGTTCGGCGGTATGGTTCATTAGAACAAAAAAAGGCCCGGCTGGGTACTGACCAGGCCAGGCCGTCGAAGTGGAAATCAAAAAGGCCCCGTTGAACGAAATTAAAGAGATATTCTTTTCTTTAGGTTTTTTCTATTTTATCTCTTTCGAATGCTTTCTGTCTTTTAATTTTCTATAAATGATAGAAATGGAATTGCTGATAAAAGTTAGATCTATTTATATAATAGAATACAAAAGACAATAAAAAAAATATATTCTATAAGCTATATTTTCTATGAGCTGTATAATCAATTTACTTTCTATATGCTCTAGAATATCGAGAATATAGAAAGTAAAGATATAAAATCAAGTAAAGACGGGCTTTTTTCAAGCATTATTTTTTGTGTAATGTAAGAATGTAACATAGTAATTGTTTTTTTTTCAATTAGGAGAGATGGCTGAGTGGATTAAAGCGTCGGATTGCTAATCCGGTGTACGAGTTATTCGTACCGAGGGTTCGAATCCCTCTCTTTCCGTTTCGGTCGATCGCTTCGTATCTTTCAAATTCCAATTTAGCGAACACTTTTCCTTTTTTTTTTTTTAATAGTAACAGATGTGGAATCGAGAAAACCCTAAGAACATTGATACGACTAAAGCAAGCAACCCCTTTTTTTTTTTATTCTTCGCGTCCGGGATTACGCCCTGGATCATTAGACAGGAATCCGAAGATGAAGAGAGAAACAAAGAATATCACTACGGTGTAAACAAAGAGTTTGAGAGTAAGCATTACACAATCTCCAAATAAGTTTTTTGGGGAAAAGAAAAAAAAGAATAGATTCTCTATTTTTATACTACATATCCGATTTTGACATCAAGAAATGAAGTTCTTTTTAGAATTTCGATTCTATAATCTATAAATAGAAAAGAGTTTTCAGAAATTCACACAATTCGAATTCAACATTGTGGTTGGCTCTAATATGGTTTCAGTGAAAAAGGGTCATAATCAACAAATAGCAAATGGGGGATCAAAATGGATCGTGGCTCCCCACGAATTTAATGGATCGTGGCTCCCCACGAATTTAACTGTTTGAATTGCGGCGAGGGTTCGTTCATATTGTACGACTCATCCGATCTTATCCATTGTTAGAATTTTTTTCTCGAACTCGAATAAATCATGAATTTTTCTAGCCCAATATTAAAGATCTCATCGAAAACTTACAGCAGCTTGCCAAACAAAGGCTAAGAGAAAAAATAGAACAGGTATTACTGGTATAACATCTACAATTGGATTCAAAAAAGCGTAGGCCTCAGGCAATTTGGCGAATAAAAAACTACTCGAATAAAGGGCAGAATTAAGACAGATATAGATTAAACTAAAGATATTAAGCATAACAAACCTTTTTTTTTTTTGAGATAATTGTATTTTGATTGAGTTATTAATATCTTATTGATATAAGATAAAAAGGAAGAAAAGAAAGTAAGGTAGACAAAAAAAATACTTCTTGGAACCGAACCAAGCAAAACCCCAATCCTTCTATTCTCGTGTGAGAATTGAAGAAATCATACTTTCATACAATATCTTAATTGAATTCTATGTAATGATCAAGAAATTCAGTTTGATTTTACACCTACACGTGTCACAACCCTAAACTAAAACAATAATCGAATTTTAGGGCTTGGACTGGAATTGACGAACAACCAATACTACGGTTTATTAGTACCGAATAGAAATTGAAATGGGGCGTCGCCAAGTGGTAAGGCAACGGGTTTTGGTCCCGGTATTCGGAGGTTCGAATCCTTCCGTCCCAGGCCGGACAGAATAAAAAAAAGAATTCCCCCCCTTGAGCAACTCTCTTAAGTATAATTTTTGATAAAATGTACGTCTTTTTTTTTTATTTTCTAAAATGATTTTCGGAATCAGACCTTTTTTCACAAATTGAATCGAATTCAAATAATACAAAAATGGAACTGAATGCATTTGTGGTCCACGCAAGCGGGGAACGCCGATCACAAGAGTTTGAATTTAAAAACCTTGGATGGGCATTTTTGCGTAGGCCCCCCCCTTTCCTTCCCCTTTCATATTTAAGTAAGTTTCTTAGAAAAGTCTTACGTTTCCTATCGAGTTGAATTTTCAAAGATACATTCTAAATCGAAATGCGAAAGCTTCCTCATTTCCTATCTTTTTACAGTCCCAATTATTCTCTTTTCATTTCGGAATTCTAAAGAAGAGGGTATTCCTGGTACTGATTGAATTCGGGATTAAGTCTCTTAAGTAAGACTGGGTTCGATTAAAATAAAAAAAAAATTAGAAGGAAACAATGTGGGACTTTTTGTCTTTGTATCTATACAAAATAGTCTAGCATCCCCTAAAATAGGATCTTTTTTTAGGATTCATCATCCCCGCAGAAAGAATTTGGGGTGGGAGTAGATAAGAGTTAGGGAACAACGAAAGATACCGATTTGAATATCCGTGTCGGTCCAAATCTCATTAACCAATAATCCTGTTCCACATGGAATGGATTTTCTTTGACCCTAACCCCAAATTTTAGGTATTTTGTCTTGGGCTTTATTTAATGAATAATTGTAAATCTCGGGAATAACAATTGATACGGGGGTGATTCATACAGCTTATTTACAGTATTTTCGTATTTTCAATTTGGGTAAAGATTATTGAATCTGAAGCCCACGACAAAAAAACGACACAAAATTTGAGGAAAGACTTATATGCATGGATTGCTATCCTTCTATTTCAGAGATTTCTATTTCAGAGATAATGTTCTTTCGCTTTTTTTAAGATTTGTGGTGAGCCCTTACCTTACTATTAAATATTTAACATACAATATACATAATTACTTCCAACGAAAATTGTTCAGTCTAATCTGATAGATATGGAAATCACCCATTTTTTTTTTTTTTGTAATTCTGATTTGATCTTTCATTTCAGGATTCCGGATGAAAGACTAACAATATAAATATTCCCTTCATATACAAGGAAAAAAGACTGTGTATAGACTGAAGCAATGACTATTCATGATTCCATAATGGAATCAATTACATACCAGTTCCAAACTAGAGAAATGTTATGGTAAAACTTCGTTTGAAACGATGTGGTAGAAAGCAACGTGCGACTTGAAGGACATGATCCGCTGTGGATTTGCATCCACCATTTTCGATTTTATATGAATGGGCTCTTGGCTCGACATTCTTTCTTCTGTTCTATTAGAATCCTCACCTTTTGGTGGGTGGTAATGTAACTAGGACAGGATGGAGCTCGAGTAAAAGTATTTCTTCATTTCTCAGGGGCAAGGGTCTAGGGTTAATACCAATCAATAAGTTGGAAAAAACTTCGTAAGTAAATTTCGATTTTGATATAGAAATCGAAAGGATCTGATTCGAGCAATTTATAAATCCAAAAGCAAGGGGAAATTTTGTTGGAATTGGGAAAACTCTTTCCATCAAAAGTTTATCCTGTATCAATCAATTGTTCGTATGATTCTTTGATAGAAAAAAATCAAAAAGGGGTGTGTTGCTGCCATTTTTTCAAAATTTAAAACTAAAAAACATTAAAGATCGCCGAAGTAATGTCTAAACCCAATGATTCAAAGCAAAGAGAAAGGGTCCTGGAACAAGGAAATACCATTTTCAATTGTCTCAACAATTCGATCAGAATGAAAAATCCAAAAATCGATTCGATTCGAAACGAGACAAACAAAAAAGAGGCTTGAGACCACTCAAAAAAGGAAATGCCTAAGGATTTTCGTTTGGGCTTTGAAACTTATCCAACTTGAGTTATGAGAGTAGGAATGCTTTTTTGTTTCTTTTGAAAAATGAAAAAGAAACAAAAAAAAGAAGGGCTTAATCTCTAATTGATTTGATTATTTTATAGATCTATTTTACATTCTAATTCTATACATAGACATAACTCTCACTTCTAACCATTTTTTCTCGAGCCGTACGAGGAGAAAACTTCTTATACGTTTCTAGGGGGGGTATTGTTCATCTATATCTATCCCAATGAGCCGTTTATCGAATCGTTGCAATTGATGGTCGATCCCGAAGAGAAGGAAGAGATCTTCAGAAAGTGGGTTTTTATGATCCGATAAATAATCAAACCCATTTAAATGTTCCCGCTATTCTATATTTCCTTGCCAAGGGCGCCCAACCTACAGGAACCGTTCATGATATTTCAAAGAAAGCGGGGGTTTTTACAGAACTTAGTCTTAATCAAATTAAATTCTATTAAGGAATAGAACAAAAAAAGAGGGTGTGGAGGAGTCTTATATAGTTTTGTAGAATTTTTTCTTTACTACCCCCCCTTTTTGTTCTATTCATACCTCTTTCTTTTCGGTTTTTTTCAAGTATTTATCTAAAAAAGTATTCCTAAAGTTTTTTATTTATCTAATTCTTTCTATTTATTAATATATAAAATTTGATTTGTTATTTGAATTTTAATTCAATTTAATAAATAAAGAATTAACTCTTTTTGTTTTCGTCATTTTTTTTTTTAGTATTTTCTCAATCTTGATATTCAATATTCAATGTCATATTGACAATAGTGTATTGAACAAATATAATTCGATCGTGTAAAGATGAACCCATTTATCTCCGTCCTAGAGGTTTTTTTATTTTTATGTTCAGAATCAATTAGAAATTTTTTGATTCGAGTTCTTGCTAGTTTAATATTTTGATTCCATTGTGAAATTTAATTTCGTTTATTTATTTTTATTCCGATTCTATCTACCCATTCGAATTCTTTGGGTTGCTAACTCAACGGTAGAGTACTCGGCTTTTAAGTACGGCTAGCATCTTTTACACATTTCTATGAAGCAAGGGATTCGTCCAAATCTTCGGGAGAGTTTGTAAGACCACGACTGATCCTGAAAGGAATGAATGGAAAAAACAGCATGTCGTATCAATGGATAATTTTGAGAATATTTTATTCTTGTTCAATTGACACAAAACCAAGTTTGAATTCTTGGCGCGGAACAAAAGAAATTTCATGAAAAGTTGGGTCGAGTGAATAAATGGATAGAGCCCTAGGGTTCTAATTATAGGGAAACAAAAAGTAACGAGCTTCGGTTCTTAATTTGAATGATTATCCGATCTAATTAAACGTTAAAAAGATATTAGTTCCTAACGCGGGGAAAGGTTTTCCCATGAGTGGATTATCGATTTATTTAATGAGTCCTAAGTATTCGTGAATCCCTATTATGGGTTGTAGATGAATGTGTAGAAGAAGCAGTATATTGATAAAGATAGTTGTTTTTTTCCAAAATCAAAAGAGCGATTGGAGTGAAAAAATAAAGGGTTTCTAACCACTTTGTTATAGTATAACAAACATAAACCAATTCAATTAACTGGAAATGAGAGGATAGAGAATCCGGTGATGAGTCGACCCGTTTTCAAGGTATCTACTTTTTTTATTACAATACTTTGTTTTCACCGTATCGCACTATGTATCGTTTGATCGCCCACTAAATCCCTTACCTTACCTTTGTTTTTAATCGAATTTCAAATGGAGGAATTTCAAGTATATTTAGAACTAGATAGATCTCAACAACACGACTTCCTATACCCACTTCTTTTTCGGGAGTATATTTATGCACTTGCTTATGATCATGGTTTAAATAGCTCGATGATTTCATTGGAAAGTGGGGGTTATGACAATAAATCTAGTTCACTAAGTGTGAAACGGTTAATTCCTCGAATGTCTCAACAGATTAATTTGAGTATTGCTGCGAATGACTCTAACCAAAATCCAATTTTTGGGCACAACAATAAGTTGTATTCTCAAATTATATTAGAGGGATTTGCTGTCGTGGTGGAAATTCCATTTGCCCCACGGTTGGTAGCTTTTTTAGAAGGGAAAGAATTTGAAAAATCTCAAAATTTCCAATCAATTCATTCAATATTTCCTTTTTTCGAGGACAAATTGTCACATTTAAATTATGTGTTAGATGTACTAATACCCCACCCCATTTGTCCCGAAATCTTGGTTCAACCCCTTCGCTACTGGGTAAAGGATGCCTCTTCTTTCCATTTATTACGGTTCTTTCTCCACGAGTATTTTAATTCGAATAGTCTTATTACTCCAAAGAACTCTATTTCTGTTTTTTTAAAAAGGAATCCAAGATTGTTATTGTTTCTATATAATTCTCATGTATATGAATATGAATCCATCCTCTTTTTTCTCTGTAACCAATCGTCTCATTTACGATCAACATCCTCTCGAGTCCTCGTTGAACGAATGTATTTCTATGGAAAAGTCGAAGATCTTGTCGAAGTCTTTGCTAAAGATTTTCAGGACATCTTATGCTTGTTCAAGGATCCTTTCATGCATTATGTTAGATATCAAGGAAAATCCATTCTGGCTTCAAAGGATACGCCTCTTCTGATGAATAAATGGAAATATTACCTTGTCGGTTTATGGCAATGGCATTTTTACGTGTCGTCTCAACCAGGAAGGGTTCATCTAAGCCACTTAGGCAAGTACTCTATCAACTTTCTGGGCTATCTTTCCGGTGTGCGACTCAATTCTTTGGTGGTACGGAGTCAAATGCTAGAAAATTCATTTCTAATAGGTAATTCTATGAAGAAGGTCGATACGACCGTTCCAATTATTTATCTGATTGGATCATTGAC